CACACGTCTTTTTTTAGGAGGTCGACACCCATTATGTGGCATAGGTGTTACATCACGTACTAAACTTAATAGTATACCACTTCTACGAATGGCTCGTAATGCTGCATCTCTTCCGAGACCAGGGCCTTTTATCATAACTTCTGCCCGTTGCAGACCCTGATCCACTACTGTATGAATAGCATTTACCACTGCGGCTTGAGCAGCATAGGGTGTACCTCTTCTTGTGCCTTTGAATCCAGAAGTACCCGCGGAGGCCCAAGAAACCACCCGACCTCGTACATCTGTAACAGTTACAATGGTATTGTTGAAACTCGCTTGAACATGAATAACTCCTTTTGGTATTCTACGTCCATTCTTACGTGAACCAATACGTCCATTTCTACGTGAACCAATTCTTGGTATAGCTTTTGTCATATTTTATCGTCTCATAAATATGAGTCATAAATATACAGAAAGAAAAGATACGGAGATATCCATTTCATGTTAAAACATATCTTTTATTCTTACATGGGTCCTCCCCTTTAGAAAGTTCTTTTTTAGAAAGATTACCCTTGTCTCTGTTTATGTCTCGGATTGGAACAAATCACTATAATTCGTCCGCGCCTACGGATCAGTCGACATTTTTCACAAATTTTACGAACAGAAGTCCTTATTTTCATATTTCTTATTCCTTACCTTAATTCTGAATCTACTCTTTTGAAGAAAATAAGTTTCTTGAATATTTTTTTTAACTTCGAATTGTGTCCCCATGAAAGGAATGTTTAAAAAAATCACTTAATCGTTCGAATCTTTGTTGCGAAGTCTATAAATTATACGTCCTCTGGTTGAATCATAACGACTTACTTCAATTTTTACTCTATCTCCTGGTAGTATCCGTATAAAACTGCGCCGTATCCTCCCTGAAGCATAACCTAGAATTAGATCTTCATTATCTAAGCGGACCCGGAACATACCGTTGGGAAGTGATTCAGTAATTAAACCTTCATGAATCAATTTTTGTTCTTTCATTCCAGGTAACCCCCTTGAAGTCTCAACTAATGAAGGAAGAGGTATATAACTTACTTTTCCTCTCTATTTCACAAATAGGAAGTTAGAGATAAAATTAGGATACCAGAGGAGGAGGATCACCATATATAACACAAAATTTCTCCTCCAATTCTTTCTAGTCGAGCTTCTCGATCTGTCATTATACCTCGAGAAGTAGAAAGAATTACAATTCCCATTCCACCTAAAATCTTAGGAATTCGTTGATAGTTGGAATAAATTCGTAAACCGGGTCGGCTGATACACTTTAAAACGGTTCTATATATTCCTTTCCTAGTCTTTCTATGTCGCAGGGTTGAAACCAAGAAATATTTGTTATTTTCCTGATGTTTTCGAACATTTTCAATAAAACCTTCTCGTAGAAGTATTTTAACAATGTTTTCGGTGATATTAGTAGATGCTATTCGAACCGTTCCTTTTTTATTCATGTCAGCATTTCTTATAGAAGTTATTATATCGGCAATATTGTCCCTACCCATAACGAACTATAATTTTTTGTGCTTCCTAATTTTGATATAATCAACATGTAATTTTGATATAATCAACATGTTTCCTTTTTTCTTTTTTCTTTGTTTTTTTTTTTTTTTTTTTAATTATTCAATTTTAAAAATTAAAAGTATATGCGTGAGACACAATCTATTAATTTGATCTATTTCAGATAGCCTACTATATCATAGTGTCATCTACTAGTATTTATAATACCTCGGGAGCTAATGAAACTATTTTAGTAAAATTCAACTGTCTCAATTCCCGAGCGATCGCACCAAAAACTCGAGTTCCTTTTGGATTTCCTTCTTGATCAATGACAACCGCTGCATTGTCATCATATCGTATTATCATACCGTTGTCACGTTTGAGTTCTTTACATGTACGTACAATTACAGCTCTAATGACTTCTGATCTTTCTAGAGGCATATTTGGCACTGCTTCTTTGATTACAGCAACGATAACGTCACCAATATGAGCATATCGGTGATTACCAGCTCCTATGATTCGAATACACATCAATTCTCGAGCTCCGCTGTTATCCGCTACATTCAAAAGGGTCTGAGGTTGAATCATATATTTTTTATTTGAATCTGTTATTTCAATGCAAAGTATGAAGGAAAAAAAGAAATATTGTCCGTCCAGAAAAAAAGAAACCTGCGGTTGTTTTTTCATCCTCAATATCCCTTTTGTTTAGTTCTACATCCCTATCGTGAAATAACAAATTGAGTTCGTATAGGCATTTTGCACGCAGCTATTGAAATAGCTGCTCTGGCTATAGTTTCTGATACTCCGCCCATTTCATAAAGTATTCGACCCGGTTTAACAACAGATACCCAATATTCGGGGGATCCCTTTCCCGAACCCATACGTGTTTCCGTAGGTCTTACTGTAACAGGTTTGTCGGGAAATATACGTACCCATATTTTTCCACCACGACGCGCATATCGTGTCATTGCTCTCCGCCCCGCTTCTATCTGTCTAGCTGTGATCCAAGCGGGTTCAAGCGCCTGAAGAGCGTATCCGCCGAAACAAATATGATTTCCTCGACAAGATATTCCCTTCATTCTTCCTCTATGTTGTTTACGAAATCTGGTTCTTTTGGGGTTATAGTTGATGGTTGTTTCTTAATTCCATCTCTATTGCAGAACCGGACATGAGAGTTTCTTCTCATCCAGCTCCTCGCGAATGAAACGATTCAATAATATTACAGATACACATGTATAATTATAATAATTATATTTATAATAATAATATATAATAAAAAATAATAAAATAATATAATAAATAATATAATAATAATAAAATTAATAAAATAATAAATTAATAAAATAATATAATTATTAATTATTAAATTATTATAAGTTAATATAATTATTATATTATAAGTAATAATATATATAAGTAATAATATAAGAAGTTAATATAATTATTATAAGTAATAATATAAGAAATTAAATTAATTAAATTAAATTATAAGTAATGAATGGCATTTATTGATATTTAATTTGTTACATATTTAATTTCTTACAAAGGAAGATGTATATACAAAATATACAGCTGGACGTGTATATTATTAGATATAGAAAATAAAAAAAATGCTTCTTTTTTTAGAATATAACATAACGTAGAATATAATGAATCCTTACCTTACCTCTATTGAATCGTGCCAAAAATTGTAATCCAATAAATAAAGGTTTCGCGGGCGAATATTTACTCTTTCATTCGTAGGGTCAGTCAATTCATGACACCTCTCAGAATAAATCAATTTTTTCTTGGTTCGTTCCGCCATCCCACCCAACGAATTATTAGGATTCGTTTTCAATAGAATCCTATGCAGTCACAGGTTTCGTCGTTCCCATAGCTTCTCCATTAATGGTTAGGCCTGAACTCTGCAATGGAGCTTCCGGCAAAATTCGTTTCCGAGTCAATTTCCTCAGTTTTTATTAACCCGAGGCTCTTTATTCTTTATTATTTTCTTTTTTTTATATTATTTTATTTATTTAATATTATTTTATTTATTTATATTTCATTTATTTCATTTATATATTTATAATTTATATATTTATATCAGTATTGATTATATCAGTATTAATGCTTTATCACACTGCCTTTTATTTTATGAGTTGATTCATAGACCATACATATTGGAATCATATATCATTGATATTTTTGTTCTCTCTTTCTATCATCCTTCCATTTATCCACATCCCTTTATTTTTGCTTCACAGCCCATAATCAGATTTCTTTTTTATGGAAAAAATTTCAGTTGCTACAACTATATGATCGATCCACCCATATAGTGACTGTTTCTTGGGATCTTGACAATACGAAGCAATAAGTTGGTTATTAATTTATATGGTTACTAAGTTCATAGTAGGGGTTAGTCCATTTTTTTTTTTTTTTTTTGAATCTCAACCCTAAACTCTAAAGAAAAAACTAACGAGTCACACACTAAGCATAGCAATTATACTAAATGGTCAATCGAATTTTTATTCAACCTTATAGAATTAGAATTGTTGATTTTTGTTTGATTTAACAGAAAAAGAATGAAAGAGTTTGTAATTTTTTGTTTTATCACCAGCACTAGACAGAATGGCAAGACAAATGAGGGTCTATTATTTCTCGTTTACAAATATCCAAACTCGTTTACAAATATCCAAATTTTGATACCTAATACTCCATAAATAGTTCGAATTGTATAGGAACAATGATCAATTTTAGCGCGAATTGTTTGTAGGGGAACCCTACCTTCTCTGATCCATTCGATACGTGCAATTTCTTTTCCGTCGATACGTCCTGCGATTTGTACTTGAATTCCTTTTGTATCTGTTTGTTCAGTTAATTCAATAGCTTTTTTCATTGACTTTCGAAACGAAACTCTATTTTTTAACTGTAAAGCTATATATTCTGCAAGAATATTTGGTTGTCCATAAGGTTTTTCAATTCTTGTGATAGCAATGTTGAGTCTCCGGTTCACAGAATGAAGTTCCTTTTGTACATTCATCTGTAATTCTTCTATTCCTCGTGTTTGGCCCTCTATTAATAAATTTGGGAATCCAATATGGATTATGACCTGGATCAAATCGATTCTTTTTTGAATTCCTATACGTGCGATTCCTTCGAAACCCGAGGATATTCTCCTATTTTTTTGTACATAGTTCTTGATACAATTCCGTATTTTTTCATCTTCCTGTAAACCCACGGAATAATTTTTTGTTTGTGCGAACCAAAAGGAACGATGACTTTGGGTTGTACCAAGTCTGAAACCAAGTGGATTTATTTTTTGTCCCATATTTTTCTATTATGTTTTCTTTCCATTCATATTTTTAAAATGATTTAGATTTTTCCTTTAATACAATTGTTATATGACAAGTGGGTTTTTTTATCGGATAACTACGTCCCCGAGCCCGAGCTCTTAACTTTTTCACAATAGCACTCCTATTGACTTCGGCTTTACTAATGAATGA